TAGCGTAGCTTAATACAAAGCATAGCACTGAAAATGCTAGGATGGGCCCTAACCGACCCCGCAAGCACAAGGGTATGGTCCCGACCCTTAAATCAGCCCTAACTCAACTTACACATGCAAGTTTCCGCAATCCCGTGAATACACCCAAAACCCCTAATCAGGAAGCAAGGTGTAGGTATCAGGTACAAGACTTTTAGCCCTAGACGCCCAGCCACGCCACACCCTCAAGGGAATTCAGCAGTGATAGACATTAAGCCATGGGTGAAAACCCGACTTAGTTAGAGTTAAGAGAGCCAGTAAAATTCGTGCCAGCAACCGCGGTTAGACGAATAGCTCAAGTTGATTCATACACGGCGTAAAGAGTGGTCAGGAGAAACAAAAATAAAGTTAAATGGTCCTTTGGCCGTTATACGCTTCTAGGAGCCCGAAACCCAAATACGAAAGTTACTCTAAAAAAAACATCCGATCCCACGAAAGCTGAGAAACAAACTGGGATTAGATACCCCACTATGCTCAGCCATAAACCAAGACACAAACGCACAACAATGTCCGCCAGGGTATTACGAACACCAGTTTAAAACCCAAAGGACCTGACGGTGCCTTAAACCCCCCTAGAGGAGCCTGTTCTATAATCGATAATCCCCGCTAAACCTCACCATTTCTAGCTTATTCAGCCTATATACCGCCGTCGTCAGCCCACCCACCGAGGGAATAAAAGCAAGCAAAAAGAGTACAACTCAGAACGTCAGGTCAAGGTGCAGCAAACGAAATGGGAAGAAATGGGCTACATTTTCTACAACAGAACAATACGAAGACACATTATGAAACAATGTTTAAAGGAGGATTTAGTAGTAAAGAGGAAATAGAGTGTCCTCTTGAACCCGGCTCAAAGGCACGTACATACCGCCCGTCACTCTCCCCGCTAAGACTGCATAAAAACCTACCTAACACAAAAGCGCACTCGAGGAGAGAAAAGTCGTAACAAGGTAAGTGTACCGGAAGGTGCACTTGGATAACCCAGAGTGTAGCTAAGTAGTCTAGCATCCCATTTACACCGTGAAGAGATCCGTGCAAATCGGATCACTCTGAGCTAAACAACTAGCTTAATCACCAAAATAACCTAATACTATAAATCAACAAAGATTTACCTCAATCAAATAACTAAACCATTCCTAACCCTAGTACGGGAGACAGAAAAGGCCCCACAAAGCAATAGAAAAAGTACCGCAAGGGAAAGTTGAAAGAGAAATGAAACAACCCATATAAGCTAAAAAAACCAAAGACTAAATCTTGTACCTTTTGCATCATGATTTAGCAAGTCCACTCAAGCAAAGAGACCTTTAGTTTGAAACCCCGAAACCAAGTGAGCTACCCCGGGACAGCCTTTATTAATTCAGAGCAAATCCGTCTCTGTGGCAAAAGAGTGGAAAGAGCCCCGGGTAGAGGTGAAAAACCTACCGAACTTGGTGATAGCTGGTTACCTAGGAAATGAATTTTAGTTCAGCATCACACCCCCCTAAGCCAAGCCCTCAACAAGGCACTTAAGAAAAATACGTGAGTCAATTTAAGAGGGTACAGCCTCTTAAATTAAGGACACAACCTTAACAGGAGAATAAAGATTATAATACTAAAAACACATTACCCCAGTAGGCTTAAAAGCAGCCACCTAAGCAGAAAGCGTCAAAGCTCAAACAAATAAAAGTTTATTATACTAATAAACAATCTTACTTCCCCAAAAATACTAGGCTATTCCATGCACCCATGGAAGAAATTATGCTAAAATGAGTAACAAGAAGGACCCGCCCTTCTCCAAGCACAAGTGTAAGTCAGATCGGACCAACCACTGACAATTAACGAACCTAAACAAAGAAGGTAATATGAACAATTAAATTATCAAGAAAACCCCACACCAAACAATCGTTATTCTTACACCAGAGTACATCAAAGGAAAGACTAAAAGAAGTAAGGAAGGAACTCAGCAAATACAAGCCTCGCCTGTTTACCAAAAACATCGCCTTCTGCATATTCAAGTATAGAAGGTCCGACCTGCCCAGTGACAATATGTTAAACGGCCGCGGTATTTTAACCGTGCAAAGGTAGCGTAATCACTTGTTCCCTAAATAGGAACCCGTATGAATGGTTAGACGAGGGCCTAGCTGTCTCCCTTTTCCAGTCAGTGAAATTGATCTATCCGTGCAGAAGCGGATATAATTATACAAGACGAGAAGACCCTTTGGAGCTTAAGGTACAAGACTCACTCATGTAACTCAAGCTTTAACAGACTCAGCAACATAATGAAAAATGAGACTTTACCTTCGGTTGGGGTGACCACGGAAAAAAACAAAACATCCGACTGGAATGAATAAAATTCAAAACCAAGAAAGACACTTCTAAGTAACAGAACATCTGACCAAATATGACCCGGCCACAAAGCCGACCAACGAACCAAGTTACCCAAGGGATAACAGCGCAATCCTCTTCTAGAGCCCCTATCGACAAGAGGGTTTACGACCTCGATGTTGGATCAGGACATCCTGATGGTGCAGCCACTATCAAGGGTTCGTTTGTTCAACGATTAAAGTCCTACGTGATCTGAGTTCAGACCGGAGAAATCCAGGTCAGTTTCTATCTGTAATGCCACTTCCCCTAGTACGAAAGGACCGGAAAAGAGGGCCTAACTCTACAAGAGCGCCCCACCCTAAACTGATGAACCCAAATAAATCATACAAAAGAGAGCACAAACACCCCCAAAATAAGGGGTTGTTAGGGTGGCAGAGCCTGGTAAATGCAAAAGGCCTAAGCCCCTTTAAACAGAGGTTCAAATCCTCTCCATAACTAATGCTTAATATCCTTATAAACTATCTAATTAACCCGCTAACATACATTGTATTTGTACTACTAGCAGTGGCCTTCCTGACCTTAATTGAACGAAAAGTACTAGGATATATACAGCTCCGAAAAGGGCCAAATGTGGTAGGACCATACGGAACAATCCAACCAATCGCTGATGGTGTAAAACTGTTTATTAAAGAACCAATCCGCCCATCATCATCATCACCATTATTATTTTTAATTACACCAATCCTTGCACTAACTCTTGCCATAATACTATGGGCACCAATACCACTCCCACACTCAATAACCAACCTAAATTTAGGAATACTATTCATTCTTGCACTATCAAGCCTAGCAGTATACTCAATCTTAGGATCAGGATGAGCATCAAACTCAAAATATGCACTAATAGGGGCCCTACGAGCTGTAGCCCAAACAATTTCATATGAAGTAAGCCTAGGACTAATTGTACTATCCATTATAATTTTTTCAGGCGGATACTCCCTACAAACTTTAAGCATTACACAAGAAAAAATCTGACTACTAATTCCAGCCTGGCCACTAGCGATTATATGATACATTTCAACCCTAGCAGAAACTAATCGAGCACCATTTGACCTAACAGAAGGAGAATCAGAACTAGTATCAGGATTCAACGTAGAATATGCAGGTGGACCCTTTGCCCTATTTTTCTTAGCCGAGTATGCCAACATCTTATTAATAAACACCTTATCAGCAGTAATATTCCTAGGAACATCATACCTACCACATATACCAGAAGTATCAACAATAATTACTATAACCAAAACTGCATTATTGGCCACCTTGTTTTTATGAGTACGAGCATCCTACCCACGATTCCGATATGATCGACTTATACACCTAATCTGAAAAAATTTCCTCCCAGTAACATTAGCCCTCGTCCTATGACACACAGCCATACCAATTACACTAGCAAGCCTACCACCATAAATTTTATCACTAGAACTGTGCCCGAATGCCCAGGGACCACTTTGATAGAGTGAATACGGAGGTTAAATTCCCCCCGGTTCTTAGAAAGAAAGGACTTGAACCTATGCTAAAGACATCAAAACTCTTTGTGCTTCCACTACACTACCTTCTAAGACGCGGTCAGCTAAACAAGCTATCGGGTCCATACCCCGAGTATGATGGTTAAACCCCATCCCATGTCAATGAACCCATATGTATTAATAATCCTACTCTACAGCCTAGGACTAGGCACCATCATAACATTCGCCAGCTCACACTGAATACTAGCCTGAATAGGACTAGAAATCAACTCCCTAGCAATTACACCCCTAATAGCTCAACAACACCACCCTCGTGCAGTAGAAGCAACAACAAAATACTTTTTAATTCAAGCCACCGCAGCAGCAATAATTCTATTCGCAAGCACAACCAATGCTTGACTCACAGGAGAATGAAACATTAATAATACATCAAACCAAATAACTAACATAGTAATCATCTCCGCACTAGCACTAAAAATTGGACTAGCACCAGTACACTTCTGACTCCCAGAAGTCCTACAAGGATTAAGCCTAACAACAGGATTAATCTTATCCACCTGGCAAAAACTAGCCCCTATAGCCCTAATTATACAAGTAGCCCAAAATACAAACCCAACCCTTCTTACGCTACTAGGAATCATATCAACACTGATAGGGGGATGAGGGGGCCTAAACCAAACTCAACTACGAAAAATCCTAGCCTATTCATCAATTGCCCACATAGGATGAATAGTAATTACTGTACACTATGCCCAACAACTTACCCTAATTGCACTAGCAACTTACATCTTCATAACATCCGCAGCATTCCTCACCCTAAAAACAATAAACACAACAAAAATCAATGCACTCTCAATAACATGAACAAAAACCCCAATCCTAGCGGCAATTACACCCCTAATTCTACTATCATTAGGAGGCCTTCCACCAATAACAGGTTTCATGCCAAAATGACTTATTATTCAAGAACTTACAAAACAAAATCTTCCCTTCACAGCCACAATTATAGTTTTAACAACGCTACTAAGCCTTTACTTCTACCTACGATTATGTTACACAACCACACTAACCCTCAACCCAAATAAAATCAACTCAACCGCCCCATGGCGAACCAAAACAAACCAAAACCTTCTACTACTATCACTGCCACCTATTATACCACTTGGGCTACTGCCAGTAACCCCAGCCATACTAACACTAACCACTTAAGAGTTTAGGATAGATACAAGACCAAGAGCCTTCAAAGCCCTAAACAGAAGTGAAAACCTTCTAACTCTTGAATAGGGCCTGCAGATATTACTCCACATCTACTGATTGCAAATCAAATGTTTTAATTAAACTAAGGCCCTTCTAGATGGGAAGGCCTCGATCCTACAAACTCTTAGTTAACAGCTAAGCACTCAAACCAGCGAGCATCCATCCACTTTCCCGCCCCTTTAAGTCACCATGGGCGGGAAAGCCCCGGCAGACTCTATTCTGCAGCTTCAGATTTGCAATCTAATATGTCTCACCACAAGGCCGTGATAGAAAAAGGACTTGAACCTCTGTTTACGATACTACAGACCGCCGCCTAACACTCGGCCATTCTACCTGTGACAATTACACGCTGATTTTTCTCTACCAACCACAAAGATATTGGCACCCTTTATCTCGTATTTGGTGCCTGGGCAGGAATAGTTGGAACCGCCCTTAGTCTTCTTATCCGTGCTGAACTTAGCCAGCCAGGATCCCTTCTACTAAATGACCAGATTTACAATGTAATTGTAACCGCTCATGCTTTTGTAATAATTTTCTTTATAGTTATACCAATACTAATTGGAGGATTTGGAAACTGACTAGTCCCACTAATAATTGGGGCACCAGACATAGCATTCCCACGAATGAATAACATAAGCTTCTGACTTCTCCCACCATCATTCCTACTTTTATTAGCTTCCTCTGGCGTTGAGGCTGGAGCCGGAACAGGATGAACAGTTTATCCGCCACTTGCGGGTAATGTCGCTCATGCTGGAGCATCAGTTGACTTAACAATTTTTTCACTTCATTTAGCAGGTGTATCATCAATCTTAGGGGCAATTAACTTCATTACAACGATTATTAATATGAAACCGCCAGCCGCTACCCAGTATCAAACTCCACTATTTGTTTGAGCAGTACTAGTTACAGCTGTCCTTCTGCTCCTATCACTTCCAGTCCTAGCCGCCGGAATTACAATACTCCTTACAGACCGAAATCTTAACACCACATTTTTTGACCCAGCCGGGGGAGGAGACCCAATCTTATACCAACACTTGTTCTGATTCTTTGGTCACCCAGAAGTTTATATTCTTATTTTACCAGGATTCGGGATTATTTCACATGTTGTAGCCTATTATGCAGGAAAAAAAGAACCATTTGGATACATGGGTATGGTTTGAGCTATAATAGCCATTGGCCTTCTAGGGTTCATCGTATGAGCCCACCACATATTTACTGTAGGAATAGACGTAGACACTCGCGCATACTTCACATCCGCAACAATAATTATTGCCATTCCAACAGGTGTAAAAGTCTTTAGCTGGTTAGCAACACTCCACGGGGGTTCAATCAAATGAGAAACACCAATACTTTGGGCCCTAGGATTTATTTTCCTGTTTACAGTAGGTGGACTAACAGGAATTATTTTAGCTAACTCCTCATTAGATATTGTACTCCATGACACATACTATGTTGTTGCACACTTCCATTACGTATTATCAATGGGTGCTGTATTTGCCATTATAGCAGGCTTTGTCCACTGATTCCCTCTATTTACAGGATATACCCTAAGCAGTGCCTGAACAAAAATTCACTTTATAGTAATGTTTGCTGGTGTAAATCTCACATTTTTTCCACAACACTTCCTCGGCTTAGCAGGCATGCCACGACGATATTCTGACTACCCAGATGCTTATGCCCTATGAAATACAGTATCCTCTATCGGATCACTAATTTCCCTAGTAGCAGTAATTATATTCTTGTTTATTATCTGAGAGGCCTTCACTGCCAAACGAGAAGTACTATCTATTGATTTAACCCCAACAAATGCAGAATGACTTCACGGCTGCCCACCACCATACCACACATTTGAAGAACCTGCATTCGTATCGACTCAATCAAATTAACGAGAAGGGAAGGAATTGAACCCCCGTATACTGGTTTCAAGCCGAGCACATAACCACTCTGCCACCTTCTTAGGGATATTAGTAAAATAAATTACATCACTTTGTCAAAATGAAATTACGGGTTAAATCCCCGTATATCCCTAGACTAATGGCACACCACGCCCAACTAGGATTCCAAGACGCAGCATCACCAATTATAGAAGAACTTCTCAACTTTCATGACCACGCCTTAATAATTGTGTTTTTAATTAGTACCTTAGTACTCTATATCATTATCGCAATAGTATCGACAAAACTAACAAATAAACTTGTCCTAGACTCCCAAGAACTTGAAATCGTATGAACTATTCTACCGGCCATTGTTCTAATCTTAATTGCCCTTCCATCACTTCGAGTTCTATATCTTATAGATGAAATAAATGACCCACACGTAACAGTAAAAGCTATAGGACATCAATGATACTGAAGCTATGAATATACAGATTATGAAGAGCTATATTTCAACTCATATATAAACCACACCTCTGACTTAAGCCCAGGCGGATTCCGACTTCTAGAAACTGACAATCGAATAGTAATTCCGCAAGAATCACTAATCCGTGTTCTAATCTCAGCCCAAGATGTCCTCCACTCCTGAGCCGTCCCATCACTAGGCATTAAAATAGACGCAGTACCAGGACGACTAAACCAAACCTGCTTTCCTGTACTACGACCTGGTGTATTTTATGGACAATGTTCTGAAATTTGCGGGGCCAACCATAGCTTCATACCAATTGTAATTGAAGCAGTACCATTAGAAAATTTTGAAACATGATCTATACTAGCACTAAAAGACGCCTCACTAAAAAGCTAAAAATCGGATAAGCGTTGGCCTTTTAATCCAAACCTTGGTGATTAGCGACCACCTTTAGTGAACATGCCCCAATTAAACCCACTTCCCTGATTTATTATTATTACCTCTTCATGAGCTGTCATTTTTCTTATTACTCCAACTAAAGTTCTAGACCACAAACAACCAAATGAGTTAATCTTACTAGACACTAAAGAATACCAAAACCTTAATTGAACCTGACTATGATAATTAGCCTTTTCGATCAATTTGCAAGCCCTAAGCGTTTAGGAATCTCACTAATTTACATTGCACTAGTTGTACCACTAATCTTCTTCCCTAACTCACTTCCGCGATGAACTAATAACCGACTTTTCACAACCAAGACATGACTAATTAGCCAATTTACAAATCAACTAATAACACCACTAAATATTGGTGGGCACAAATGAGCACTTCTGTTTACCTCATTAATTCTTTACCTTATATCAATAAACCTATTGGGCTTACTCCCATATACTTTTACACCTACAACACAACTATCAATAAACTTAGGACTCGCAGTCCCACTATGACTTGCCACAGTAATTATTGGCATAATTAACCAACCAACAATATCTTTAGGACACCTCCTCCCAGAAGGAACACCAACCCCACTTATTCCAGCTTTAGTAATTATTGAAACAATTAGCCTGTTTATTCGACCACTAGCCCTAGGAGTACGACTTACAGCTAACCTAACTGCAGGCCATCTCTTAATTCACCTTATCTCAGGGGCCGTATTTGCTTTACTTTTAATAATGCCAACAGTAGCATTCTTAACTTCTACAGTTCTTCTCTTATTAACAATTCTAGAAATCGCAGTAGCCATAATTCAAGCCTATGTTTTTATTCTCCTTTTAAGCCTATATTTACAAGAAAACATCTAATGAACCACCAAGCACACGCATATCACATAGTTGACCCAAGCCCATGACCACTAACAGGAGCTGTAGGCGCCCTACTATTAACATCTGGCCTAGCAGTATGATTTCACTTCCACTCAATTACACTTATTCACTATGGATTAATTTTACTTGTACTCACCATAATTCAATGATGACGAGACGTGATTCGAGAAGGAACCTTCCAAGGTCACCACACCCTGCCAGTACAAAAAGGACTCCGATATGGAATAATCCTTTTTATCACCTCCGAGGTATTCTTCTTCCTAGGATTCTTCTGAGCTTTCTACCATTCAAGTCTAGCCCCAACACCAGAGCTAGGAGGACATTGACCCCCAACAGCAGGAATTACCCTAGATCCATTTGAAGTACCCCTATTAAATACAGCTGTTCTATTAGCATCCGGAGTAACAGTAACATGAGCCCATCACAGCATTATAGAAGGGGAACGAAAACAAGCCACTCAATCTCTTACACTAACAATTATTCTCGGACTATACTTTACAGCCCTTCAAGCAATAGAATACTACGAAGCACCATTCACCATCGCAGATGGAGTATACGGATCAACATTCTTTGTCGCCACAGGATTTCACGGACTACATGTCATCATCGGATCAACTTTTTTAGCTGTATGCCTTCTACGTCAAATCAAGTACCACTTTACATCAGAACATCACTTTGGTTTTGAAGCCGCAGCATGATATTGACACTTTGTCGATGTAGTATGACTATTCCTTTACGTCTCAATCTACTGATGAGGCTCTTAATCTTTCTAGTATAAACCTATTACAAGTGGCTTCCAACTACTTAATCTTGGCTAAATCCCAGGGAAAGATAATGGGCCTAATCACAACCATTATTACCATTACACTGATCCTACCACTCATCCTAGCATCCATCTCATTTTGACTTCCACAAATAAGCCCGGATACAGAAAAACTATCACCTTATGAATGTGGGTTTGACCCCCTAGGATCTGCCCGACTTCCATTTTCATTACAATTTTTTCTAGTAGCAATCCTATTCCTATTATTTGATCTAGAAATCGCCCTCCTTCTCCCCCTCCCATGAGGAAATCAACTATACACCCCAACCGAAACCCTTTTCCTAACCATAACAATCCTAATTCTGCTGACCTTGGGATTAATGTATGAATGAACCCAAGGAGGTTTAGAATGGGCAGAATAGGGGATTAGTCCAATTAAAGACCTCTGATTTCGGCTCAGAAAATCATGGTTAAACCCCATGATTCCCTTGTGACACCAGTACATTTCAGCTTCTCATCAGCATTTACTTTAGGGCTAGTAGGATTGGCATTCAACCGCACACACCTGCTATCTGCACTACTATGCTTAGAGGGAATAATACTATCCCTATTTATTGCACTAGCCCTATGAACACTTCAATTTGAATCAACAAACTTTTCTTCCACCCCAATACTACTTCTCGCTTTCTCCGCTTGTGAAGCAAGCACAGGCCTTGCCTTACTAGTCGCCACCGCCCGAACACACGGATCAGATCACTTGCAAAACCTTAACCTCCTACAATGCTAAAAATGTTAATTCCAACAATTATGCTACCTCCCTTAATCTGACTTACCCCCGCAAAATTCTTATGAACAACTACAACAACACACAGTTTCTTAATCGCCCTAATCAGCCTATTAGGAATAAAATGAGCATCAGAAACTGGGTGGGCTATATCCAACTCATATATAGCCACAGACCCACTATCAGCACCATTTCTAACACTAACATGCTGACTACTACCACTAATAATTCTAGCCAGCCAAAATCACATTAACCCAGAGCCAATTAACCGCCAACGCCTATATATTTCACTTTTAACCTCCCTACAAACTTTCTTAATTATAGCATTCAGTGCCACAGAAATCATCATATTTTATATTATGTTTGAAGCCACATTAATCCCAACACTGATTATTATTACACGATGAGGAAACCAAACTGAACGATTAAATGCGGGAATTTACTTCCTATTTTACACACTCGCAGGCTCCCTACCTCTTTTAATTGCACTACTACTCCTTCAACAAACCACAGGAACACTATCCATACTTGTTCTTCAACATACACAACCACTTACACTTAACTCCTGAGGCCACAAAATCTGATGAGCCGGATGTCTAATTGCATTCCTGGTTAAAATACCACTTTATGGAGTTCACTTATGACTTCCTAAAGCACATGTTGAAGCCCCGGTAGCGGGATCAATAGTACTGGCAGCAATTTTACTAAAACTGGGAGGCTACGGAATAATGCGAATAATAACTGTACTAAATGCACTAAATAAAGAATTAGCCTACCCATTTATTATCTTAGCCCTATGAGGAGTTGTTATAACAGGATCAATTTGCCTCCGACAAACAGACCTAAAATCTCTAATCGCCTACTCATCCGTAGGTCACATAGGCTTAGTGGTAGGAGGAATCTTGATTCAAACCACATGAGGGCTCTCCGGAGCAATTGCCTTAATAATTGCCCATGGATTAACATCCTCAATATTATTCTGCCTAGCTAATACAACATACGAACGAACTCACAGCCGAACTATAATCCTTATTCGAGGATTACAAATAATATTTCCACTAGCAACAGCATGATGGTTTATTGCTAATCTAGCCAACCTAGCCCTCCCACCACTACCAAACCTAGTGGGTGAACTAACAATTATTACAACAATATTTAATTGATCCCCACTAACCATTGCACTAACAGGAACAGGAACACTAATCACAGCAAGCTACTCACTTTACATATTCTTAATAACACAACGAGGCCAAATACCAAATCATGCTATAAACCTAGCCCCCTATCACACCCGAGAACACCTACTGATAGCCCTCCACCTAATCCCCATTATTTTACTTACAGCAAAACCAGAACTCCTACTAGGATGATGTTATTAGTGAGCTTAGTTTAATCAAAACGTTAGATCGTGACTCTAATAATAGGAGTTAAAACCCCCTAACTTACCGAGAAAGAAAGAAAATAGTAAGTTCTGCTAATACTTATAAACCATGGTTAAATTCCATGGCTTTCCCATACTTCTAAAGGATAACAGTAAATCCATTGGTCTTAGGAACCAAAAACTCTTGGTGCAAATCCAAGTAGAAGTTATGAAACATACCATTACATCAGTAATAATTTCATCAATCATAATTCTAGTTTTTACCTTACTAAAATCACTCAGCTCAAAACCAAAAAAACCAAATGAAATAGCCACAGATATTAAAGACATTGTAGGCATATCATTCTTCATAAACCTCATAGTACTACTAATTTTCATTAACCACGGAGTAGAAAACTCCTCTCTCATGTGATACTGAACAAGTATCTTTTCATTAGATATTTTTGCAATCAAAAACACTGACCTCTACTCATTAATTTTCACACCAGTTGCACTATTTGTTTCCTGAGCAATTTTAGAATTTGCCCTATGATACATAAAACAAGACCCAAATCAAGAGCTATTCTTTAAATATCCTATATTATTTCTTGTAGCAATAATTATTTTAGTAACATCTAACAGCATATTCCAGATATTTATTGGCTGAGAGGGAGTCGGAATTATGTCATTCCTCTTAATTGGGTGATGATCAGGACGAGCTGATGCTAATACATCAGCCCTACAAGCTATCATCTACAATCGAGTAGGGGACATTGGATTCATCTCAGCCCTGGCGTGGTTTGCCACCCAGACAAATACATGAAACATTGAAGAAATCCTTGCAGAATCAGAAATGCACAACTCAATAATCCCACTAGCGGGCATTATCTTAGCAGCTATAGGAAAATCAGCCCAATTTACTCTCCACCCATGACTCCCCGCAGCAATAGAGGGCCCAACACCCGTATCTGCCTTACTTCACTCTAGCACTATAGTAGTTGCCGGAATTTTTTTACTAGTTCGCCTCCACCCAATAATACAAAACAACAACGCAGCACTAACAGCCTGCCTATACCTAGGGCTAACAACAACACTATTTTCAGCTGCCTGCGCCCTAACCCAAAATGATATCAAAAAAATCGTAGCCTTCTCAACATCAAGCCAATTAGGGCTAATAATAATAGCTATTGGGTTAAATCAACCACAACTAGCATTCTTTCACATTTGCACCCACGCATTCTTCAAGGCTATATTATTTCTTTGCTCAGGTGTTATTATTCACAAACTCAAAGACGAACAAGACATTCGAAAAATAGGAAACTTAATAACATTAATACCCACTACTACAACATATTTACTAATCGGTAATATGGCACTTTCAGGAATGCCATTCCTAGCCGGATTCTATTCAAAAGACGCTATTCTTGAATCCCTAACTACCTCAAAACTAAGTGTATTACCATTATCACTTTCACTCATTGCCGCATCAATAACTGCAGCATATAGCTACCGACTTATATATCACGTAACACTTGGACCAGGACTAATTAACCCTAAAATCTTACCTACTGAAGACGCAATAACAGTGCTCAAACCCATTAAACGACTTGCCTGAGGAAGCATCTTTATAGGATTTATTATTTGACACAACGTTCTCCCTGAAAAAACACCTGTAATAACAATACCAACATACCTAAAACTGATAGCCATTGCAGTAATCATTATTGGCTTCATAATAGCAAAATGAATCTCCACATTGGAAGAAGAACAAATCAAAAACACACCAATAACCTTACTATTCTACTCCTTTAATATGCTTGGGTTCTGCCCAACACTAATCCACCGACTTTTTCCTAAACTAAAATTAACTCTAGGTCACACAATCGGCACAACTCTAGACAAAGCATGACAAGTTCTATGAGTAGAAAAAATAGTATGAGTGTTTACAAAATCTATTACCTACCTAAACGATGCCCAACGAGCTAAAATCAAAACATATTTAACTATTTTCTCGATTTCACTAATAATACTAGTTGTACTACTTTACACCATCTATTAAACTAACCGTAAGCCGCCACGATCTAAACCACGAGTCAACTCCAACACAACAAACAACGTTAAAAGCAAAACCCAAGCACAAATTACTAACATACCACCCCCAAAAGAATAAACAATAGCCACACCACTCACATCACCACACAACATAGAGAACCCCTTCAACCCATCAATAACCACTCAATAACCATCATATCAACCCCCCCAAAAAACCCCAGCCACCAAACCTACACCAAACAGATAAACTAAAACATGCTCCATAACAGAACGATCCCCTCAAGCCTCAGGAAAAGGCTCAGCAGCCAGAGCTGCCGAATAAGCAAACACTACAAGTATTCCACCTAAATAAATTAAAAAAAGAACTAAAGACAGAAAAGAACCACCACAGTTAACTAAAACCCCGCACCCCACACCAGCTGTAACTACTAAACCAACCGCTGCAAAATAAGGAGTGGGATTTGAAGCAATCGCAACAAGACCAACAACTAAGACCACTAATAGCAAAGATATTGAATTCATTAAAATTCCTACTAGGACTCTAACCCAGATTGATGACTTGAAGAGCCACTGTAATTATTTTACTATAAGAACGCACTAATGGCAAGCCAACGAAAAACTCACCCACTTTTAAAAATTATCAACAACACACTAATTGATTTACCAACCCCATCCAGCATCTCATCAATATGAAACTTCGGATCTCTACTAGGACTATGCCTAACCACCCAAATTTTAACAGGGTTATTCCTAGCCATACACTATACCTCAGACATATCAACTGCCTTCTCATCAGTAGTTCACATCTGCCGAGACGTAAACTACGGATGACTAATCCGCAACATTCATGCTAACGGAGCATCAATATTTTTCATTTGCCTATATATTCACATCGGCCGAGGCCTTTATTATGGTTCATACAAAAACAAAGAAACCTGAAACACCGGGGTTGTCCTATTCCTTCTGGTCATAATAACAGCATTCGTAGGATACGTACTTCCATGAGGACAAATATCATTTTGAGGAGCCACAGTAATTACAAACCTGCTATCCGCAGTACCATACGTTGGTGACATACTAGTACAATGAATTTGAGGGGGGTTTTCTGTAGACAACGCAACACTAACTCGATTCTTCGCATTTCACTTCCTTCTACCATTCGTTGTCGCAGGTGCAACAATCCTTCACCTACTATTTTTACACGAAACAGGATCAAATAACCCATTAGGACTAAACCCAAACGCAGACAAAATTCCATTTCACCAATACTTTTCATACAAAGATCTTCTAGGATTCGTAATTATACTAATAGCCCTATCACTTCTAGCATCATTTTACCCAAACCTGTTAGGAGACCCAGAAAACTTTACCCCAGCAAACCCACTAGTCACACCCACACATATTAAACCAGAATGATACTTTTTATTTGCTTACGCCATCTTACGCTCAATCCCAAACAAACTAGGAGGAGTTCTAGCACTACTATTTTCTATTCTAGTGCTTCTACTAGTACCACTTCTTCATACCTCAAACCAACAAGGAATGTCATTCCGCCCATTTACCCAATTCCTATTCTGAACCCTAGTAGCAGACATATTTATCCTTACATGAATTGGTGGAATACCAGTAGAACACCCATACATTATTATTGGACAAATCGCATCAGTTCTATACTTCTCAATCTTCCTAATTTTCTTCCCGCTAGCAGGATGACTGGAAAATAACACACTGGATTAAGCCTGCTTTAGTAGCTTAGTAAAAGCATCGGTCTTGTAATCCGAAGATCGGAGGCTAAATTCCCCCCTAAGATCATAACACGCAGCCAGAAAAGAGAGATTTTAACTCGCACCCCTGACTCCCAAAGCCAGGATTCTAAATTTAACTATTTTCTGTAAACACACATATATGTACTTAAACATTTGATGTGGCTGTACCTTTAATGTTTTATATAATTTACACGATCTATCACACGAAAATGAATTCAAGCATTATTATTAATATATGTATGTACTAACACATATTATATATGCTTAGTACATAATATGTATTATAACCATCTTACTATTTAAACAATAAAGCAAATATGCAAAAATACATTAAATGTGACTGTACATTTAATGTGTTTAATATTATACATGCTATGTCACACTAAACTGAGTTTACATATTACCATGCATAAATGTATGTACTAGCACATATTAAGCATGTACTAGTACAGATCATGTAGGTGCTAATACATACTATGTATTATCACCATTTCACTATTTTAACCATAAAGCAAGTACTAATATTCAATAAGATCATTAATTAATAAGACTCACAATAATTTATTAATGTAATATTTATTAATGATAGAATCAAGGACATTTCAATTAAGGGTTGTTAAATATTGAATTATTACTGGCATCTGATTCTTTCTTCATGTACATCGCTTTAAGAACCCCATTAGTGAGTGGTAAGCGGCATCTGATTAGTCAGTAGTGTAAATCATAAATTTCATTACCCCCCATGCCTAGCATTCTTTTATATGCATGGGATTTCTTTATTTATTCTCCTTTCATCTTGCATCCCAGAGTGCAGGATCAAATGTTAATTAAGGTTGTTCATTTTTCCCTGTATGTGATAATATAAGTTCATTCTTGAAAGACATACATTAAGACTCACTAACTATAAACTCACATGTGCACTTATGATACGACCCCTTCTTCGGGTTTCTACGCGACAAACCCCCTTACCCCCTACGCCCTACGAATTCCGTTATTCTTGCCAAACCCCTAAAATCAAGACAGGTTCGAGAACGTGCTAGCTAACGAGTTGTGATATAAATTAACTACCGCATATATATATATACATATTAAAATTTCACTATTTTTTATATAATTTTAATAGCCTTTTTAACCCTAAAAAAAAATACCACAAAATTTAGGCACTAAACATTCCAATATTTTTTACA